CGAATTAGCTAGTTTTAATAAAGGATGACTTTTTAAAATTCTCATATTAGATTAATGGAAAAAATTTTTTTTATATTTATTTAGTCGGCTGTTTTGCTCGACTTCGTAGGCCAATTCACAAATTAATATAGTATGAAAATATATTTAGAGTAAAATATTAATTTTAATATTGTTAATAAATTTTGTTTAACATAGTGCCAAAATAAATATTTATAGTTTAAATAGAAATTATTAAAAAATAGGGAGCCGCCACTTTTCACTTAATGCTTCGTTAGCTTCGCTCGTAAAATATAGAACTTTCCTATTATATAATAAATAAATCTAGAATGTAGTGTATACAATTAAATTCGATGAAGAAAAATATTTCCTATAGCAAATAAAATTATTCATTATTGTTGCTTTTTGTTTAATTTAAAGGCTACTAAATTAATTATTATTGCTTAGGTATCCTCTTTTAAAGGCTATTAAATTAAGAATTCTTAATCTTAATTAGTGATCTTAGCAAACTTCACATGCTTTAATTAGATCACTAACAATTCTAAATAAATATCTTTGAATTCAATATTATAACCTATACTTTATAATACTAACTTATAGACAAGTTATACTAAAAAGCGAGATAAGCTTCCCTCATAAATTAGAGCTTGCCCCTTTAAATTAAATTTTATATCATCTATTTTTATACTTAGGTTACCCTTGGTTATTTTCATTTCAATTAACACTATCAAAATAAAAATAGAACGCATATTTATTACAAGGTTTATATCAAATATGGTTAGGATTTATTGGATTCGAACCAATATCATAATGATTAAAAGTCATATGTATTTACCATTATACTAAAATCCCTTTTATTTTTTTATCTCTAATTTATAGTATTATACTATAATATTAGGTATTCTGTTTGGTATTCTTAATACAACCAGATATAACCTTAAACGAATACAATTTAGGTTGAGAATACAAGATATTAATGCTTTTTAAAGCATCGTCATTACCATTATTTTTTAGCAGCCGAAGACTCGCCTCCATAAAGTGTTAAGATACTAATAGAAAATAGTAAAACTAAAGAAGATAAATCTAAATTTTGTAAGAAAGAATAGTATATAGATGTATATGCAATAAATCCTATTAATATAAATAAAGCATAATTTGTAACAACACCTGTATTTAGGCTAGAAATAATTTTACTAATTTTAATTAATAATTTTTCTAAACCAAAAGGACCTAAAAGCTCTATACTTCCTTTATCTAAAATTTTCGTAGTTTGACCTCCCATATTTAAAACTAAGTTTACAATAAATTTATTATAGAAATATTCAACTAAGAAACGTTGGTTAAAGAATCCGTAAATAGAATGACCTAAATTAGATAATTTAAATTTGTTTATTAAATTAGGGAAAAATTCTGAATAAATTATAGCTATAGCTGTAAATGACACTGTAAAGAATAAAGGTAATAATTTGAATGTAGTAGGTACAGCAAATTCTGTATCTATTAATATTTCATGTATAGGGTGAATAAATATACTGTTATCTGTAAAGAATCCTGAACCTAAACCTATAAAAATATCTTTAGTTATATACCCAAAATATATAGAAAAAATAGCTAATACTACTAAAGGTAGACTTAAAAATATATCACCTTCATGAGCGTGTTTATAAGAAACTATATTACCGTTAGGGTTAGCTAAAAAAGTTAGATATAAAACTTTAACAGAATATAGAGTAGTAAATATTGCACCTATAACAGCTATAACGTATACAGCCACACTACTAAAGTAATATTGCCCATAAGCGGATTCTAATATAAAATCTTTACTATAAAATCCTGTCATGAAAGGGAAAGCAACTAAACTAAGACTTGCTATTAATATAACAGAGTAAGTTAAGGGTAAGAATGCCCCTAATCCACCGTATTTTCTTAAATCTTGGTTATCAGCTACTGCATGAATAACTGCACCGGCACCTAAGAATAATAATCCTTTATAGAAAGCATGATTAACTAAATGGAATAAAGCTATATTATATGAAGATAGACCAATAGCAATAACCATCATACCTAATTGACTCATAGTAGAGTAAGCAATTATTTTTTTTATATCTTGTTGGAATAAACCTACAAGAGAACTAAATACAGTTGTTATTGCACCTAATCATAGACATATTAATAATACAGTAGAACTATATTCAATTAAAGGGGATGAACGTATTAATAAGTAAACTCCTGCAGTAACCATAGTAGCCGCGTGAATTAATGCAGAAACAGGTGTAGGACCTTCCATGGCCATAGGTAATCAAATATGAAGACCTACTTGAGAACTTTTTGCCATAGCACCTATTAATAAGCATATACCTATTATAGTAACAATGTTTTCATTAATATAAGGACTTAATGAAAATACTGTAGTATAGTCTAAGTTACCTAAAGATCATAAGATAGCAAACATACCTATAGTTAAAAGACAATCTCCTACTCTATTAGTTAAGAAGGCAGACATAGAACTTTGGTTAGCTGCTATTCTAGTAAATCAGAAACTAACTAAAAGGTATGAACAAACCCCAACACCTTCTCATCCAACAAACATTAATAAATAATTATTAGCTGTTACAAGTATGATCATCATAAAAGTAAAAAGGCTTAAATAACTAAAAAATCTTTGATTGTGAGGATCTGCACTCATATAACTTATAGAGTATATATGAACCAGAGAACTAATTATTAATACAGGAATTAACATTGAAACAGTTAAGCTATCAAATTGGAAGCTTCAAACAATGTTAAATGATTCACTGTTTAATCAAGGGAATAAATGTAAGTACACAGGACTGTTGTTAAATCCTACTTCAAAAAATGCAACGATAGCTAAAGTTGTTGTAATTATTATACTTGAACAACCTAAAAAACGTGCTCCACTAACTCCGACTTTTCTTCCAAAAAATCCGGAAACTATTGATCCTAATAAGGGTAAAAAAATTATACTTAAATACATTATTTATATTCTATTGCTATACTTCCTCTTAATCTATAAAAAGCAACTAAAATACCTAAACCTATTGCGGATTCAGCTCCAGCAATAACTATAATATATATAGCATAAGTTTGCCCTATTATGTCATCCATATTTACAGAGCTTACTAATATTAAAAAAGTTATAGATAATAGCATTATTTCGATTGAAATAAGCATTAATATGATATTTTTTCTATTAAATACGAACCCTAAGATTCCTATTAAAAAAAGTATTAAAGTCAAACTCATATATTCTATTTATTTTATATCAAACTATTCGTGTACAATATATTTATATTGCGAATATCTGGATTTTGGCTCTAACCCCGGCTCCCCGGTTCAAAGATTAAAATACAAGTATTCTAAAGGTATATGAGACTTGAACTCATATCTTAGCGGCCGTAACGCTCTTCTTTACCATTAAGATAATACCCTTTTGGTTTTATTTTATTTATTTGTTTGTTTTAATTTCTATTTATTCTAAAAATTTATAAATCAAACGAGTCAAAGATTGAAGGCATATCTAACCATTCTTGTTCAATTTCAATAAAAAAATCCACCGATGATAAAAAGTTTTCATCTCTCTTTTCACCGTATAAGAATAAAGATATATAATTAAAAAGGCTTTTATTATAAATGCCATTAATGAAACTAGATAGGCTAAGTTATCTTAAACGAAGCCCTTAAGGGGAATCGAACCTCTATCATAATATTAACAGTATTATGCTCTACCGTTGAGCTATAAAGGCTTAGATCTTAAGGAGAATTGCTATAAAGTTTACAGCTCAACCCTTCTTGTCCAAGGAACACTAGAGAATCATGAAATTATTTTTTTACATTTCATCTAAAAAATCTATTACCTCAAAAATTGAAGTAGTCGATTCAAGTTCAATGACAAAATCTATAGGACTACCAATTAGTTGAACATTCGTTGTTAACTGTTCAGTTGACAAGGACTTCAAAGAACTAGAACCTGAAGAACTTGAACCTCCACTAGGATCAGATGGACCACTACCACCTGAAAACCCACTAGGACCACCTTTACCATTATTGTCATCATCCTGACTACGTTTAGTAGATTCTGGCTGTTTACCTAAGGATTTTGAACTAATGGATGAAGGAGATAATTGTGAATCTTCGAGTTTAGAAGAACCTGATGCACCAGTAGTTAATGAATTAGTAGACCCGGGTGTATTGGAGCTAGTAGAAGCTACTGGTGGAACATTCGAACTAGTAGAAGCTACTGGTGGAACACTCGAGCTAGTAGAACCTACCGCCGGGGCATTCGATTTATTATCCGAACTAGATGAAGAGGTAGCGCCTGAAGATGGCAGACTATCTAAGAAATTCTGTAGATATGCTTTATTCTCCGCTTGCTTCTCTTGACCTTTAGGTGTATTATTTAACTTATTTCAATAATAATAAGCAGTCATAGCATCTGTGTGTAATTTACTATTAGGATCATCAACATTAACCACAACGGGAAAATTCGCCGGTCTAGCACGACGAGTTGAAATAGCATTACTAGATTCTACGTCATCTACTGCCTCATCCTCCGATAGATCTCGGTTGTCTTCCATGGGTAAATCACGGTCGTCATCCGTTCTTAGGGGAGATGTGGTGCTAAATGCTTTTTTTTGAAGGCCATTATGGTGAAATGTACTAAATAATACATACCTAGGGGAGACATAACTAGTACACTTATATTTACTATAACTATAAACTCTATCCCTTATCGTTACTTTACTATCCATGATAGTTTGATAACAGAAAATAACTAGGAAATTGTGCTCCACCACGCAAACTATCAGCGTAGGAATAGCACTACTACTTATTGTGATAAAAGTCAAGACAAAAAATTTTCTAAACTTACTGATTCAATTACTATAGGCATAGAAGAATGTAATATTCCACATATTTCAGAACATTGTCCGTAGAATACTCCAGATCTGTTAATAAATGCAGAAACTTGATTTAATCTACCAGGGTATGCATCACATTTTATACCTAAAGCAGGAGCAGCATAAGAATGTATAACGTCTCCAGAAGTTATAACAAATCTTATATGTGTTTCTTCAGGTACAATTACTCTGTTATCAACTTCTAACATTCTTAAAGCACCTTCCTCTAAGTCAGATTCTGGCACGATATATGAATCAAATTCTATAAATTCGTCACTAGAATCTAAGAAATCTGGATATTGGTAACTTCAGTATCATTGATGACCTTCTACTGAAATAGTCATTGAAGGGTCATTAACTTCATCCATTAAATATAATAATTTAAATGAAGGGAATGCAATTAATATTAATATTATAGCAGGTGTTATAGTTCATATTAATTCTATTAAAGTACCGTGATTTAAATATTTATGAGCAATAGGTGATTTAGTTTCTACAAAGTATCTTACTATAGAAAATAATACTCATCCTACAGCAAATAATATTAATACTAAATAGTACATAATATTATCATGTAATTCTACTAACCCTTCCATTTGAGGAGTAGCACTATCTTGGAAATAAATCCCTCACGCGTGTGGGGCATCTAAGTTATAAACTAAGCTTTTTATAACTAAATTCATATATATATATGAAATTTACGTACTTTACCATATTTTTCATATATATATTATACCCACTTTATTAAAAAGTAGTGATATATAGAATATATATGAAATGGAACTAGTCGAATTGGGAATCCCTGTTAAATTTGATTAAGCTACGTAAAGTAATAAGAAAGCCATCATTAAAGCGAATAAACCTGTAGCTTCCGAAAAAGCAAATCCTAGTATAGCATATGAGAATAATTGACCTCTCATAGAAGGGTTTCTTGCTACACCTAAAATTAAAGCACCGAAAACTACACCTATTCCTACTCCTGCTCCTATTAACCCTGTTGTAGCTAAACCTGTTCCTATTATTTTTGCAACTTGTATCATGTATTATATATATATAAAATAGTTCCTTGTAGTGCCGTTCTATAAGGCAGAAGACTGTATTACTAATCGTTTTGTAATTTTGAAGATTTAGGCTTAAACCACGAATTTGTAGAACGAAAGTAAAGGAATTTACTTTTAGGATAAAGATAAGAACGAAGGGTTCTTTTATCTTTGTCGGTTACGCATATTTATTACAAGGTTTATAACAAATATGGTTAGGATTTATTGGATTCGAACCAATATCATAATGATTAAAAGTCATATGTATTTACCATTATACTAAAATCCCTTTTATTTTCTATATAACTAAGGATTATCGCTTGTTAAGGTATCGGGCGACTACGTACATCTTAAGTTAATTTTGAGAATAAGTATTTACAAAAGAATTCGATTTATATGAATCAACAACAGATTGTCTACTATCTATTTTTAATGCATTTTTACCTAATTCAAATACAAACCCCACAGTAATAATACCAGTAAATATAAGCATAATTATTAATCCGTATATACCATTATCGTATTCACTAACACCAAATGGATATATAACTAAAATCTCTAAGTCTAACAGTAAATAAACCAAAGCAAAAATAAAAAATTTTATACCAAATTGAGTTCTATTTTGACCTAGGAAACTATGAAACCCACATTCAAAGATACTATATTTTTCTTGATAAGGGTTATGTGGTGCTAAAACAAAATTAAGAACTAAAAAAAGGAAAGTTAATATAAGTACAAATACAAAAAAAAATGTCATACTACTCATTAATAATTAAATAAAATTTGTACCAATATGGTACCCATGCTTAATCATTCATTATTTATAAATATAAATAATAATATTACTAAAGTAATAACAGAAATAATAAAAGCCATAGGACTAGCTATAACTATATTATTATGTTTAAATTCTAAAGATTTAATAAAATTATTATATTTATCGTAAATATTACCGTGTAAAGTTAAATTTTCTAATAGAGGATTAACTTTATATTGTGGTGTATAAAAAAAAATTTCTTTAACAATAGTTAAATAATATACTCCACCTACAACACTAGTTAAAATAGCAATTAAAGTTATAAATATATATCCTTTATCTAAAGCTGCACTTAAAACCATTTGTTTTCCAAAAAATCCTACCATAGGTGGTATACCCATAAAAGAAAATATTGTAATAGCAAAACTTAAGGCTAATAAAGGATTAATATAAAAATATCCTCTTAATTGATTAACTAATTGTACAGGAGAATTATTTTTATCTAAAAGTTCTTCATGTTCTTTATTATTAGTTACATAACGATAGAAAGAAAATCCTATAGCTATTAATATAATAAAGGCATTTAAATTACTTATAGTATATTGTGTTAAATAAAATATAAAAGCTTGAGTAGATTCTATACTTGATATACCTAAAGCTAATAACATATAACCAACGTGGGATATAGTACTATAAGCAAATAATCTTTTGATTCTAAATTGAGTTAAACCTACAACTGTACCTATAATTAATGAGAATAGTGAACTTATAATTAAACCAAAAGTTCAATTTACATCTTGTCCTCCTCCAGAAGAATAAAAGTTATTACTTGTGTAATAAACTAATTCTAGTAAGAATATTAATATAGATATTTTAGCTACTAAAGCTACAAATGTTGTAACTATAGTAGGAATAGCGTCATAAACATCCGGAGATCAGAAATGGAAAGGAGCTGCACTAATTTTAAATAGGAACCCTATACTAAAAACTAATAAAGCAAAATTTATATAATAAGGTTGATATCAGTAAGTCATATCACTAAAGTCACTTATACTGTTAATCACGTATAAACCGTCTAAATTTGTAGTACCGGAATTTGCGTATAATAAAGCTGTCCCTAATAATATAAAACATGAACTTAATCCACCTAATAAGAAATAGATTAGACCTCCAGTAGTAGATAATTCAGAATTTCTATATATTGTACTTAATATATATAAACCATAACTTTGTAATTCTATTGAAAGGAATATAGATACTAAGTCATTTGTTGATATTAAGAAAACTGCACCTACAATAATAAATAATAATATTAAAGGGTATTCTATTATTTTTAAGTGTTCTCCCATTTTGTTAATAATTTTTGTTCTATAATAAATAAATTTATTAAATAATAATTGATTTAAAGAAGAGTATTCTGGAACTCAAACTTTTCTAGGATGAAAACTTGTTAACTGTATAATTAATATACTAACAAAATATATAAATATATGGAAAATTTGAGTAATATTAGTTATATGAAGTAAACCTCCATGTAACCCTATACCATTACTTACTAAAGATAAGCTCATTGTATCTTGTAAAATACAATAAACTAAAGCTAAAATTGCGACTCTGTTAAAAAGTATTGAAATATCTCGTCTAATTGTGACGGCGTTAGAAAGCAAAAGAAATAGTATTGAAGTTATTATCATGTAAAATTTTTATAATCAGAAGAGAAATTCGAATTCTCATTTTTAATTAAGACGAAGTCGGGCGACTTCGTACTTCGTAGGTATACTTCTGATCCCGGCAGCGTAGCCTGCCGGGGATAAAACAGAGTAACCCTAATTAACGTTTTAACCTGTTAAACTATCCTGATAAAGTTGAGAATTTTTTTAATTCCTAAGTAGGATCTTATTCGGCTGCTCGCCGATGGCTCCAGCCTGCTGCCGGCCTGCTCGCTACTATAGTAGAAAAGAAATAAAATAGTATACAGTAACCTGCTGACTTATGGCTAGCCTTCATTCGATCTTTATAACCAGGAGGGAAAATCGAATTCCCATTTTTAATGCATGAAATTAAAGTTTTAACCAATTAAACTATCCGGGTTACTCTGCTTCTCACCTCTTAGGGTGTGGGTGAATACCCTGGTTCGAACAGGGAACATACTGTACCACAAACAGTCGATCTACCAATTGAGCTATATCCACCTTATGTTGGAGTGATTCGAACACTCAATTGTAAATACCAAAAATTTATGACTTACCCATTAGTCTACAACATAACCTGATAAGGTGAATCCGACTTGAACGGATACAGATACAAATATATCAAACAGGCCTAAACTGTTCATGTCTACCAATTCCATCATCACCCTTTTTATGCTCGAGATAAGACTTGAACTTATAACCAAAATAGCTTCAATATTTTGCTCTACCAATTGAGCTTCACGAGCTTAAGTCTAAAAAGTGGAGACATCAGGAATCGAACCTGAAATGTTGATATGCAAAATCAAAGTCTTACCAATTAAACTATATCCCCTTTATTATCCGAAAAACGACTTGAACGTTTACGAAATTTCATCAGTATTGTTTAAGAATACCCTGTCTACCTATTCCAGCACTCGGATTTAAAGCTTGCTACAAAGCCGTATTAGCAGCAAATAAGGCTAAAGTGAGTTGAACACTTATAATTACTGTCATGAGCAGTACACTTTACCAATTAAGCTATAGCCTCTATTATGCGGGCAAAGGATTCGCACCAATATAATTTGATCATGAGTCAAATATGTTACTATTACATCAACCCGCTGACTAGACTAGGCGGGGTTTGAACCCGCGTATGTAGCATTGAAAGAGCTATGTCTTTACCACTTGACTACTAATCCTATTCTTTAAGCCCAGTGCAAGTATCGCGCTTGCGTCTATTGATTACAAAACAATTGCATTACTTTTATGCTAACCAGGCTGGCTTTCATTTATATGATAGGCTTTATTAGCCCGTTTTGTTATAGTACCTCACGTATTACCGCGACGGCTGGCACGTGATTCATTGGTCAACACTAAGAGCGCAAGCTCGTCGCTGGTACTGAATTATGCCACCTCGACAAAAATCGCCGTATGGAGCCGGCTACTTTGTAGTACTAAGGTAAAAAAAATGTAAGATATATTAATAAATAGTTACTTTAAAATTAGTACTTTGTATCTTAAGATCTCTAGATCATTACAAACAAAGCCTATTGCAATAATAATAATATTATGCCGTAATAGTATATTACGTGAATTAGAAATATCTTAAGGTAAGCTTCGTGCCTATATGCTTTCAGCACTTATCTTTAACTAACTTAGCTTTCCTGCCGTGCCTATAATATATATTTACTTTAGTGTAAGTAACATCCCTTATAAAAATCATAAATTTTTAGAATAAATTAATATTGGGCTTATAAACAACAGGTAAACCAGAGGTTAACAATTAATATAACCTAACCTTTTGGGTTAAGTTTTTCCTGTTCCTTTCGTACAAAGGTTAATCCTTATTTTATTCAAATTCCCTCTAGAAGATAGAAACCATACTGTCTCACGACGTATTTAACCCAGCTCATGTAACTTTTTAATCGACGAACAGTCGTACCCTACATAGTTTCTGCATCCATGAGGATAAGTTAAGCCGACATCGAGGTGCCAAACCGCGCACTCATTTTGTACACTCTTGCGCAAATTAGCCTGTTCTACATGTTATCATAATAAATTTTATTTCCATTTTTCACAAAATGGTTCAGACTATGTCTTCATTTTTATTAGAGCGACTTATAGCACGCGCTCCCTACCATAACTTATTTAGTCTACGTAATCGCTACGAAATATGCTTATTTACCACTTACTCAACCTTTTACTGCGAAAGATCCTACACGACGTTTTGATGCAGATAATGAATACATTACATTTGGTTTATAATAACCTCTGTATGTTACTGTAGATAATTTTTTAAAAGAAGAATCTATATTTCTTAATCCTCCTTTTCATTTAAATTTAAATACAGATCTATCTGCTCTATTACGTCTTGTTAATCTTCCTTTAACTTCTAATCTTACACCTCCTAAATTTTTATATTTAATAGAATTAAATATTATATTCGAAATATTGCTATAGTATCTACTATGCTGTTTTTGGGAGTCATTAAGCGAAGTTTGTGCTGCTATAGTATCATAAGATTTGGCTTCCAATAATGAATTATAAGAACCTGAATTTATTAATTTAGAGTCCTTTAATATAGAAACTAAACTTAAATTAGGATAAGCATTTTGTAATAAAGAGAAATCTTTAGATTTAACCATAATAGCTTTTTCCTGAATTCTATTAACTTGAGGTAATTTGGCTACTTTTAATAAACTATCCATTACTCTTATAACCTGAGATTTAGGTTTTCTTAATTTTAAAGTCAAAGCTTGAGTAAAAATTTCAGGGTTAAAAGCCAAAGATTTCAAATTTATTATATTAAATTCGATATTTTTATTAAAAATTTTAGATAAAATACTACTTAATTTATGTAAGTAAATATTTTCAAATTTCAATTTATTTAAATAATAATTTAATTCGTATTTTCTTAATAAATCCAATTTATCCGAATATGATTCTTTAAATTGGATGCTTAAATATAATCTTAAATATAAATTAAAACATTCTAAAGACTCTGTTAAAAATTTATATTTAGAAAAAAGAATTTGTTTTTGATCTTCGTTTTTAGAACCTAAGGCTACTAAACTAATATTATTTGTATTAGCTAGTAACTCCTGGGCTCCTGAAGATTTAGCACCATGAATTATGTTTTTTAATTCATCTTTAAATAAAGTTAAGAATTCATCTTCACAATCATCTAAATGTTTAAAATATTCTTGATATACATTATTCTTCTCTGCATTAATAGTGTATAAAGTTACTATAGCTTTAGAATTTGTATGTTTTGTTTCCATTTTACTTACATAGATTTTTTTTAATAATAAACTTCTTGTTTTAGGAGATATCAATCTTGATCCTTGAAATTTATGATCAAAATATAAATTAAAATAACTTTGTATTACTTTATTCGCATTTATACTATCTATAGGTAAGTTTTGCATGTTTTTTTTATAATATGAATAGATTGTATTTTTTCATTCTTTAGATACAGGAGGTAAGTATTTTACTCTACCTAAATCATTTAATTGAAGATTAAACGGTGTTAATTTAAACTTATTGTTTAAATTAGAACGAAAAATTTTAGCATTTGTATTTAGAGCTTTCGTTTTCATAAAATGAAATTTTCTTTCTTTTTATCTTTTTTTTATAAGTGTATGGTAATAAAAATGTTGGGTGTTAAAAAGGATTATTGTTAGCATAACTCACCTTATAGTCGTTGAACGATTTTATCTTATATAATTATGCCAAGATAAATTTCGCTTCAAATCTACTTATATAAGTAATTCTTGAAATTAACCCAATATATTCTCAATAATTTTAACTTTTCTCCCTTTCGCCTCTGGCCTTACGGCCCTGGGGCTAGGTCGAGGGTTTAAAAATATTGAAGGACAAACATCCCTAGCGTAGCTTTTCCAATAATCCAAGATCTTTCCTTTTTGCATCTTGTGATCCTATGCCCTGCTTACGCAACTGTAAGATTTGTTGTTAATCAAACAGTATGGCACGAATTAGCCGTTGAGCTTTTCAAGTATTTATCATTATTATTAAGAGCGGGGAGGAGATTTTCCGACCAGTCACCTTAATAACTCCAAAAACATTAGAATAGCGACGTCGTCGTTATTCATAATATTTTTTTCTATACCGCTACTTTCACCATAGTGAAAATCGTACCTTAGATCCATCCGTATCTACAACAAGGGTAGATAAAGTGAATTTCATAAGATTAAATATAGTAAAACTACATAAAACCACAAACAACGTTATAAATTTTATAACAAATAAATTTTAGACACTCCCTTTTACTCTTTAAGGGGTCTGTGCCCCACATAAACTGTCTCCTAACAATATATTCCTTACCTAAGGCTACTTATATGTCAGACTAGGTTAATCTTTTCTTTCACTCCCGCCTAAATGACGAAGTCGCCATTCCAGCCAGGTGAATTTCCAAAATTAATTCTGAAGTATGACGTGAAAATAAAGGATTTTCATTTTTATTGAATCAATGTACCTTATAATCTGAAAGTTAATTCATCATACCCTATAATTAGTAACAGTAAAGCTGCATAGGGTCTTCTCGTCTAACTAGAGGTAAACTGTATCTGCACAGTTATTCCAATTTCACTGAGTCAATCATAGAGACAGCTGTTGTATCGTTACATCATTCATGCAAGACCGCATTTAACGGCCAAGGCATTTCGCTACCTTAGGACCCTCACGTTAAGGCCGCCATTAACCGGGGGTTCCTTCAACACCAAATTTATTGATCAATTTAGTTAAATTCGTTAACCAGCCGGCATCGGGCAGACATCACACTCAATACTTCGATTTTTAATCTTTTAGCAAAGTGCTGTGTTTTAATTAAACAGTCGTACAACACTATTTTATGCTTCTTCCTTTTTACCCGATATTAATCAGGACTAATGAGCTCTCCTTATCCCGAAGTTACGGTAGTTAGTTTGCCGAGTTCCTTTATGATTGTTAGCTCATTTACGCCTTCGTATTCTCTACTAGCTTACTTGTTTTAGTTTCTAGGTACGGTTATTTTTTCATCTTATCTTTCTATACTCATCTTTTTAGTTTATTGCATATACTTAACAAAATATATTACTATTTTTTCCAGCACACTTATCACTTGTAAGTGTTGTCATTTAGTAAAAAAGATTTTCTCATCGTTTAAACCTTTAGATTTATAACTTAGAGGCCGTTACTTTAAGGGGCATATTTTTCCATCCATAAGCTTTAGGCGGAGGATTTAGTACTTACTCAAGTACCTAGTAACTCCCAAAGGGAGGGAATCCCTATTTACCATAATTATGGTACGTAGAGATTTACTAGGCTTTTTCGGTAAAATGTCCTTCTTATTCGTTACTCATGTCACCATTCTCACTTGAATTGTTTGTTATATATTTCTTCACAGAAGAAATATCCTAATTTAATTCAACGTTCTGCTACCCCACTAAATTACAATAATATATATAGTAAAATATGGACAAGGTGTCGGTATATTGTTTAGATCCGTTAAATTTTCGATGCTTTTAAAACTTAACAAGCGCTCTGTTACGAGGTCTTCAAAATTTGGCTGCTTCTAAGCCCATCTCCTTGTCGACTTTAATAATAACCTTCTTAATTTCACTTAACTAATAATTTTGGAACCTTAACTCTTGTTCTGGGCTGTTTCCCTTTTGACATACAACCTTATCATTCTATGTCTGATAATTCAAGATCCATCTTTGCCATTCCGAGTCTACATACTCACCGATAAAATCTTCACGATCCCCCGATATATACAAATCAACATGTTGTTTTAGTTCGTCGCCGAACTAAAATTAGAACATCTTGTCTGAGATTAAATTCTGTACCTGCTAAGATGTTACTCAAATTGCCTACTGTTATAGGTTTCGCAGAAAACCAGCTATCCTAGTCAGTGTTGTCTTTCACTACCTACCATAATTCTTCGGATATCTTTACAACGATAACCCGTTCGGACTTTTATAATCCTGATTATGGTAAAATCACCAGGCTTCGGGTCTAACTTTAGACACTATTCGTTATTTTAACGATTGGTTTACCTACGCTTTCACTCGCATCTAATGTTAACTTGGTGACCCATTATGCAAAAGGTACGTTCTCACTTTAGCTCGAACTGCTTATAAAACTACTAATTCTAATCATTATCTCACGATACTATTCACTATCGCTTATGTATTATATTTAGCCTTTGAGGAAGGTTCCCCGGGCCCTTTCCCTTACAGGGATCAGGCAATAAATTCAAACAGTTTCTAAACCATTTTACTTATTATTAAATAGGCTCCTCTACTTTCACTCACGCTACTTATAGAATCTCTTTTGATTTCTTTTCCTGAAGTTACTAAGATATTTCAATTCACTTCGTTTATTAAAAAACTTCTCTTAGGGTTTATATTTAAAATAAGTTTTTAGGGCGAAAACCACTAAATTCCTAATTTGAGTAAATAAATCATACCCTTTAATACATAGCCAGATTTCCATAATAGTTTCTTTGTATACTTGTATATTTATATATAAATATATGTTCTATATCCATTACATTTCTATTGATTCCAATTTCAGATTATTGCGGTTCGAACGCAACTATTCTCCTTCCCAAAAGGAGCGCCTAACCAACCCGGCCCTAATCTGTAAAAGGTAAAATTTTGCTTTTAGGCTGCAGCAGACTAGCTTCGCAGCAAAAAACAGAGAATATGGGATTCGAACCCATGATGGGGCAATCCCATATCGGAACTCAAGGCCGACACTTTAAACCACTCAGTCAATTCTCTTTTTATGACAAATCACATTACTGTCTTGCTCACTTTTTAATTCTTCCAAGAATCGAACTTGAATTTCATTCTTATCAAAAATGCACTTTACCGTTAAGTTAAAGAATTTAGAACATTTTAAAAATACAAGAGTACTCAGACTCGAACTAAGAATTCGGAGGTTGAAGCTCCTTGTTTTGCCATTAAACTATACTCTTTTTTTTAAGGAATAAGTGACTCGAACACTTAACCTACCGTGTGTAAAACGGTTGCTCTACCATTGAGCTAATCCCTTTTTTTTTTTGGTTTTATTGTAATAACTATTGCACCTATCATAGCTAACAATAGAATAAAACTGGCTAGTATTAATCACATACTATGGCTTGTATATAGTATATTCCCTATACTAGATATATGGCTTGTTTCTATTAAATTTCCATCTCAACTACTACTTGTAGCAAAAAATAGATCAGAACTTTCTCCTCCTAAATTTGAGATTTTAGTATTATTAAATATTTTTTCTGTCGCCCCAGAAGCATCATTAAATGATGTGTGGTATAATACATTATTTAATGAATTATTTGAATTATTTAAAATGGCTAAATCATATGGTAAGAATTGGAAAACTAAATAATTAAAAAATATTGTTATAAATAAAGCTAAAGGTATACTATTTTTAGTATTACTTTGTAATTCACTAACTCTAATATTAATTAACATTAAAATGAATAAAAATAGTATAGATACAGCACCTATATAAACAATTAAGTAAGATAAACCTATAAAATTTAAACCCAATAATATTAAATAAGAAGATACACTCCCAAATAATCCTATTAAAAATAGAACAGAGACTATCGGATTTTTACTTACAATTGTTAAAATGGCACATAATATTGCAAATATAGAAACAATATCTAAAGCTCCTGTTTTAAACCCACTAGTATATATTTCATCTATGATAAACAAATTTGACATATTGCTCGGATAAATTTTACCCCTTAGGGGGAAGTGATAAAACAGAGGTAAATCTTACAGATTTGGCCTGCTACGGAAAGAAGACGACTCGAACGCCCAAATGTTTTCACATAATATTTAGCAAATATCTTGCCCTACCTATGGCGACCTTTCCTACAAAGACTCTGTAGTATACTTTAAAATAATCGAACTAAGTCGGCATCGAACCGACATCCCTTTTCGTGACAGGAGAAGTCTTTACCAATTAAGCTATTAGTTCAAATATTTACGGTTAGTTGGAATCGAACCAACACACTCTGTTTGGAAGACAGCAATCCTACCATTAAATGATAACCGTTTATACTATATTCTATAGAATATACTTTACTAATAATTCCAGTATATTTATAATATAGAATATACTTTACTAATAATTCCAGTATATTTATAATTTATAGTATCTTAGCTCTAAATATTAACCTTGTTTTCAATCTAATTTCAAAGCATTAAAAATAACTTTGAAATTAGAAAGGAAATATAAAAGGTAGTTATATATTTTTACTTGTCTACTTATAATGTCTAGCTTTTTGCATAGCTTTCATCATTTCATTCATTAAGAACCTCAGTAATATATTGATACATATAAGAAAAGTCAAACTACATCAACGAAATGTCAATAAAGAATACCGCCCTCAAAACCTAAATGATGGTTGTCAGTTAAATGATAAGCATATATTCTTCATAATCCGACTCCCAAAAATAGTGTACCAATTATAACATGGAATCCATGAAAACCTGTAGCGAAGTAAAAACAAGTACCAAACGCTCCGTCACTTATAGTAAATGATGAAACTGAATACTCTACACCTTGGAAAGCTGTGAAAACTAAAGCTAATAATACAGTAGCAATCGCACCGTATAAAGCTCCTCCTCTGTCTCCTTGTATTAAAGCATGATGGCTATAAGTAATTGTAGCCCCACTAGATAATAATATTACGGTATTAAGTAATGGTAACTCAAAAGGATTTATTGGGTCTATACCCATAGGTGGTCATTGTGCTCCTAATTCAACTGTAGGTGTTAGTGAGCTATGGAAGAATGCTCAGAATATTGCTACAAAGAATAATCCTTCAGACACTATAAAAAGAATAACACCTAAATTTAGTCCTTTTTGCACCGCTAATGTGTGGTTTCCTAAAAATGTACCCTCAGTTATTATATCTCTAAATCATAAAGTCATAGAGCTAATTAGTAAAAAAAGCCCTACATAAAATATCACATAGGCATTTAAAAAATTATGCATAGATAGTGCTGCATTTAGAGTTAATGTTAATAAACTTATACTAGTATAGATAGGTCAGGGTGAAGGTGATACCAAGTGAAACGGATGGTCTTGAAATTGACTTCTCGATAGATTTGTCATTTTTATGTTTTTTATTTTGTAATTATCGAATTGCTCGGATTAGATAGGCTAAGTTAGGCGTCCATTATCTCAAACGAAGCCCTTAAGGGGAATCGAACCTCTATCATAATATTAACAGTATTATGCTCTACCGTTGAGCTATAAAGGCTTTAGATGTTTAGGAGACAAGAGATTCGAACTCTTAAAGCAGAAAATTGCTATTGAGTTTACAGCTCAACCCTTCTTGCCAATAAAGGAACTCTCCTTCTTTATATAAGCTGACTATTTATTTTTCAATAATTAGGCTGCCAATGGGCAACACTTAATATAAAGAGTGAATTCAGTCTTAAATAGTTATTGCTATTGAAGGCAACATTTAAAATAAAGAATTCACTTTAAATAATTGGGCTGCGATAAGCAGCACCGAATATATTATATTTTTTAGGTTTATAAACCCCGTGCAACTTCCACTACACGAACCATATTTCGACTTAACACTAATCAGAGTCACGCATACGAAGAATTCCATTATAATATTTTAATCCAATTTATAAAAGAGATTATAACAAAATAGCAAACTTATTGCGTAAGCTCCTTTCAGCATGCGACGAGTGGTTAGTACCAATCCGAGATTTAATTCACCGTGACATGGTGATTCACGATTACTAGTAATTACTTATTCATATAGTCGAATTTCAGACTACAATCCTTGTATAATTTATATCCTCTTTTTTGAGATTAGCTAAAATTCGCATTTTCGCATCTCTTTGTTAAGGACTACGTGGCACGTCTATAGCCCACAACATAAGGGCCATGATGACTTGTCTTTTTCCTTTTTATCTTTTCCGCTATAAAGAAAGATTGCTTTATAAAACTTTATATAAATAAAGCAAAGGATTCCGTTAATTCCATGGAAGAACCACAGTTTCACAACATTAACTGAAAACAGCCGTGCAACTCCTGTATTTATTGCTAAATATTCAAGTTGTGGTAAGGTTTTTCGTGGATCATCGAATTAAATAACATACTTCACTACTGGTGTCAGAAACGGTCTAGTGATTTCAGTTCCTGCGTTGCCACATTACTCTTGAGGTGAAATGCTTTCATTTTCATTTATAGACTAATTCTGCTTAAACTACACTCGCATCCTAGATTGTGTAACAATCTAGGATAGAGTAGTTATTTTAGCGACTAGTCCATGGCATTCATCATTGTCTGCAAAGACTACTAGGGTGTCAAATCCTGTTCGTGTTCTATGCCTTCGTCCTCCAACGTCAGTTATTACATAAAAGACAGCTTTCGCCTTTATCAGTCCCCTTGGTATCACAGAATATAATCTCTCCACCTCAAGTACGGTCTTCTCACATAAAACTCTAGTCAAGTACTCCTTTTAGTTAAGGTATTTTGACCGTCTGGGTACCCTTTAAACCTATTTAATATGAATAATGCTCGTCTCTTACGTATTACCGCGACTGCTGGCACGTAATTGGTCAAGACTAGTATACATATTATCATTATTAATACGTACTTAAAACTTTATTTTTGTATAAACAATTCTGTTTCGTTTCCCCAAATTGCCAGTTCAGCCGTTAGGCCATTGACCAAAATTCCCCACTGCTGTACTAATTTTGCATTGGGCTTTTTTCAGACCCAATGTGACCGATCAACCTTTCAGTTACGGTTACGAGATTTTAAAGCTAGTGAAGACATTACCTTTACTACTACCTCTCTCGACGATATTAATCTTCTTCCTAAAGCGGCTTTTGCCTTTATTATTATGTGGTATTTTATCCCTCACTTTAAGGTAGTGAAAATATCATATACTCACCTGTACACCACTTATTAATTAAATTATTCATTATATTAATCGTACGATTAGCATGTGTCAAGCATTTGGACAGCATTCATTCAGAGCCATCACCAAACTCATTTATATAATTTCATTGATGTATTTCACAATGTGCTTGATGTCAAATACATCACTAATAAATCCAAAGCAGTTTAGGATAAGAATACGCTCCATTCATACCTCATGTTAAGTAAAAATTATATTAATCGCGACGACTTGGTCGTCGCGCTTACCAAACATATGGTAAGAAATATATTTTTTTGAGTACTTACCAAAACACGTGCACTAGCACACTCGCCCTTATCTTACACATTTATAAGCGGACTGTTGTGGGATCTACTTAGGGTTGTAAAAAAACTACTACAGTTTTAAACCTATTACATCATATTTAATTTGATGCCAAGTACATCACATGCAAGATGAGACAAAAAACTTATAAATATAGGCTTAATTGTCCGCAAATCATAGGTTACATTCTGGTGGTCAGCCAGACATTCTTTATTCACTCTAGAATAATCTACTCTACCTAAAAACTATGAATTAGATATTTAAGAAATAGAAGCAAACTATTTCATTAAAGACTAAAATACCTTTGACCCCCTGTTTAAGGTAATATAATATCCAGAAAAAAAATTTTTAGTAATACATATCGCCAATGAATAATTTTTTTTATTCATTGCTTCTTATGAATAAAGAATTTTTAAATAACTAACACTATTATTTTTTATTTTCTCTACAAATGACCATTATTTTTATTATGATAATTATTAGTTATCTATATACTAACTAAAGGGAGAACTTTACCATCTTTATCACTAAATTAGAATTAGTATTTATATGCAGGTGTATAGTTTACTACTTTTATTTTAGAACCTCTATGCACCTATTGAGGTACAGAATGCAGAATTTATTTTCTCTCAATATTTCATTTTAAGCCAGAATACCTAATTCTGTACCTTGGTCGGACTCAACTCAAGCCATATTTGAATGGTTGCTTACTCTCCGAGGTTAGTAGAGTGAATAGGACTGACACCCCCTTTATAACAAATAGGATATGTTATAAAGAGGATTTTATTAATAGCCCTAAAGTCAAATATTTCAATACTTTCATTCCTTAGAGTATTCTAAAAAAACACATACTTGAGCCTAACTATAAAGCTTATTTAGATTTATATACTTTTATTAACCAAATTATTAAGAAGGATAAATTTAAACTTAACGTTCTTTACGTGGTTATTGTTAAATTAAAGGTTAACTCCTACAACTACAAATCCCTGTTTAAAGATCAATGTTTTATTATTGTAGAAAGCTTAATTATTAAGATTGAATTCTTAAATACTATTAATGATTTATGTATTTGTATTGAACCCAGATTATGATTAAAGTATACATAGTTAATAGGATTCTTATTATTTAAGAGAGCCTAAGACTATTTTTTACCATTAAGATAATACCCTAGATTGCAAATTTATATAGCTAGACGACAGACTACGCAGCCGACAAACTACTAAATTCCGCCATAAAGCTTCGAATTAATGTAAATCTAATCCGTCTTTGATATAACCGCTAGTTAAAACTACAAACACTTGAGCTTGTATAAATGCGATACCTAATTCTAAACCAGAGAAAGCAATTATAAAAGCTAAAGGTACTAATCCTAAGAAGAAGAATATGAAACCTGAAGTCATAATATTGTAAGTAAATCCTGCTAATATATGTAATAACATGTGACCTGATAATATATTAGCTGCTAATCTAAGCCCTAAAGAAATATTTCTAGCTAAGTATGAAATAAATTCTATTAAAACTAATAAAGGTAATAAAGCTAAAGGACAACCAGCTGGTACTAATAATGAAAAGAATTTTAAACCATGTTTTTGGAATCCCAATATAGTTGCACCTAAAACAATAGTGAAACTAAGAGCAAATGTTAAAACAAAATGACTAGTTGATGCGAAACTGTAAGGTACCATACCTATTAAATTATTTATTAATATAAATATAAATAAAGTGTAAATAAAAGGGAAATATACTTGACCGCTTCTAGCATTTATTTGATTTACAACTATACCGTGTATAGTTGCATATAAGGATTCTTGACTAATAGATCAGTTATTACTAATTAATTTATTATTATTTATACTTAATACACTTAAAATTAATGTGAAAACTAATCCAATTGTTAAATATAATCCTATGTTAGTCATAGATATATGTAAATCACTTAATATAGGTAAATCTATACTTAATAAATCTCTTATTTCAAATTGAGTTAAAGGGCTAGAAATTTCTTTATTTAAATTGTTTAAACTTAAAGTATTCATATTATACTCTAAGCTTTTTATATAAGCCTACAAAAATCTAAATATCTATAATTTATTATACTCCAAATTTATCTAATAATGTTGAGATAAAAAGACGAGATACAAATAAACTAACTATTCTTGGTAATACGTATTTAGAAAATACGTATGTTAGTAATACAATTATAGCAAAAGCAAAAGTTACTTCGTTAATAAAATAAAATGGTACTAATTGAGGCATTTACAGAGAATTTTAGAGATAAATACTTATAAAATCGTGACTTAATCAGAGGAGTATTAAGGTTTAATATTAAACTCGAAGATAAATAGAAGGAGTCGCAGCCACAGCTGCTTCCTTATAGCTACTACTAATCTAATTGTTTTAGGTGGATATATTATATAGTTTACATTATCAGGTGACGACTAGCTATAATAAAACCAAACAATTTAATAAAAATCAAACCTTTGGGTTGATCGCTACTGATTCTAATCTAATGACTACTAATTGTTGTAAGCCAGGTAAAGTAATTAGTAGTATTCTTAGCAGTATGTATTTAAAGAAAGATCATGGAGGAATCGAACCTCTTACTTAAGATTTGCAGTCAAAGTGTAGACCATCTACTTCATAATCTGGGAATATTTATTTTATTCAAGCCGCGACCACTATTACGTAATCCGCGGCAACTATAAGTTGTTTAAACTTTAAATACTCCAGTAATCAAACCAAGGAAAAACCAGCAACCAGCTGGTTGCTGGTTGCTTGCGTTACGATACTATATAAAATATATAAGTTTATTAGAAACTATAAATTAGATTAGCAACAGAATAGTGTAAACTATCTAATATTAAAGAAGGGTATATTCCAAGTATAACAGTAAATAAAACTAATATAAACAATAGTGTGAATTCTCTTTTTGTTGTGTCAAATATATTTTCTTCAAAAAATTTAGTGAAAGAACCTCCAAATGTAATTCTATTAAACATATAAATAGTATATGCAGCAGAGAATACTATAGATGTAGAACCTAATACACCTAATAATGGTAATTTTTCTACCATACCATAAAGAGACATAAATTCTCCTATAAAATTTAATGTTAAAGGAGCTCCACAATTTCCTAAAGATAATATAAAGAACAATATAGAGAATAAAGGCATAAGTTGAGCTATACCTCTGTATAGATAGATCATTCTAGTACCAGATCTATCGTATAATATTCCTCCAGCACATATAAATAAACCACTAGATACAAATCCGTGAGCTAAACCTAAAGCAATACTTCCTTCAATTCCTTGAATTGTATTACTAAATGCACCTATTAAATATACAGCAGCGTGAGATACAGAACTATATGCAATTAATTCTTTAACATCTACAGTTCTTAATGTACTAAAACTTGCGTATATTATAGTGATAACACCTATAGTATATACTATAAAAGTTAGATCTAATGTAGCTTTTGGTAATACAGGTAAAATTAATCTAAATATACCGTATAAACTTAATTTTAAAACAATACCAGCTAATATAATACTTCCACCTAAAGGTGATTCAACATGAGCTTTTAATAATCAATTATTTAAAAATATTACAGGTGTTTTTACAGCGAATGCTATAAAAATAGCACCAAATAATATAATCTGAGTAGTATAATCAAAATTTGTTTTAAATAATGCATCAAAATCTGTTGTACCCATTATAGAATACATAGCTAAAATAGCTAATAATAAGAATAAAGATCCTCATACTGTATATAAAAAGAAGTAATAACTTGCTCTTACTTTATTACTAGATCCAAATAAACCTATTAATAAAAATAAAGGAGGTAAAATACTTTCGAAAAAGATATAGAATAATAATATATCTGCAACTAAGAAACATCCTAATAATAATGTTTCTAATAATAATATAGTATTTAAATAAAATTTCACATTTTCTTTTATAGAGTTTCAATTCGATAATAAAGCAATAGGCATTATTATAGTTGTTAATAACACAAAATAGATAGAAATACCATCTACTCCTAAATAAATATCAAATAATTGAACATTATAATGTTCTTGTACAAATTGGAATTGATTTGTACTTGAATTAAAAAATATATAAACGATAAAAGATAAAATCATATTAACACTAGAAGTTACTAATGCTATTTGTTTGTATAACGTTACATTTTCTACATTAGAGTTAGGGCCTTCATAAGAAGTAAAACTAGATATAATAAATATACCTATAATTGGAATAATAAGTAAAAGGGATAATAACATCACTCTTGATAGTAATTTTTAACAAAGTCTTAATTTGTATCATAATAGGAAATTACGATGTATAGCCGCCTTCGGCTCCCAAATAATTTAGTAAGATATACAATATTTTAAGTAGAGTCGAAAGCCTATTCAGTGTCGAGGCATACTTCCTCAGCAGCAATAGAGATAGGAAATGTAACAGCTATTAAGAAGTTTACAAAAAAGCATAGAGATACAGGAACGTCTGGACGTGTAAACGCCCATTCAATCGCTATAGTCTCTATAGCGTATTTCATGGTTTACAAGTTCTCTTTGGTTAGCAAAATCGAAATATTATATTGTAATATTTATTACAAAGATATCAAGTGCATATAAAGTACAAGGTAATAATATAATGAAAGCAAATAATAAAGGTAGTAATACTGTTCAACAGAATGACATTAATTGGTCAAAACGTATTCTAGGGAATGAAGCTCTAACTCATATAAAAATGAAAACTAAAAGAGAACTTTTTGCACCTAAAATAAGACTAGAAAATAAACCACTTTCAGCAAAAGCACTTACAAAATTTTTCATATTATTATATTCAGCAGATAACACTCAATCTATATCAAATACATAAGCACCTAAATTATTTATTAAGTTAAATCAGTATAATAGATTAAATCCTGCTAAATAACCACCTAAAAATAGTATACTTGTTAATATACACATTAATAAGATACTACCATATTCAGCTAAGAAGAAGAAAACAAATACAACCGCAGCGTGTTCTGTCATAAACCCACTAACTAATTCAGATTCAGCCTCAGCTAAATCAAATGGAGCTCTATTAGTTTCTGCTACAGAACCTATAAAGAATATTAAGAAAATAGGGAATATAGGTAATATAAGTCATACTGCTTTTTGAGCTTGTATGTTAATATTTAAATTAAGACTACTAGTAATCATGATGATTAAAAGTATAGCTGAACTTAAAACTAATTCATAGCTAATTAATTGAGCTGTACTTCTAAGAGAACCTAAAAAAGCATATTTACTATTCGCACTTCATCCAGCTAATAAAATACCGTAAGTTCCTAAAGATGAAACAGCTAACATATAAAATATACCTAATTCTAAGTCATTTAAAGTTAAACCTGGTCCATATGGTACTACTCCATAACCTAATAAGGCGAAAGCTAAAGTAATTACAGGACCTAAGAAGAATAATATAGTATTAGCTTGTGTAGGTGCAACATATTCTTTTAAAATTAATTTTAAAGCATCAGCAAAAGCTTGTAATAATCCATAATATCCTACAGCATTTGGTCCTAATCTTCTTTGCATACTTGCCATAGTTTTTCTTTCGGCAACAGTTACATAAGCTACTGCTAATAAAGCAGGCAACATTAATAAAACTACTTCTAATACAGATAAAAGAGTTGAAGTATAATACATTTATTTATAAAAATTAAGGTTTTTGTTTTATAAATACTAAATAATAAAATTTAGTAATGTTTTATCAGAAGATTGACGATTATATTGCGTTACAAAGTACGTAGTCGGGACTTCGTCTCACTATAAATTTTATTAAAGTATCATAGAAATAAAAAACCAGTAAAAAAAATATACCTATAATTAAGTATTATTCAGAGCTTAGCTCTGAATTATCTCATTTCAGATTCGAACTAAAATCAGAATATTAGAAGTATTCGGCTCTACCATTGAGCTAATGAGACTTCTTATCTTCGCTTGCTTCATAAGCGTTCATCGCACATGAACTAGTAAAGATAGACGATAGAATTAATCTATCTGATACACCGGAATTTTCTTAATTAGAAGAACTACTCCTTCTAGGTGGAATTACACCGAGGCTAAGAGCAGATCTATAGTACGATCTATTACATATCTACTTAATAACAAGCTGCGACACTGTTAATATAAGTATACTCTAAAATTCGATAGAACTAGGGACATATGATGACAATCCATATAACAAGACGACATATAATTAAGGGGTCATATCCCGGTATTGGGTAGAGGGAAGTAACATTTTGAGTCAACTTTACCTCTAAGTAATCTCTTACCACCTATATTATAAACTACAGCTACTTTGTAAAGGAAGACTTACAAATGCATGAGGTTTAGGAGGACTACTTAATGCTCATTCTAAGCTAGGGTAACTTCTATTTAAAAGAGCTTGTAAAGTATCAGTGTAATATTGTACAGATAATCAAGGATTTCTGTTGGCAACTTTACCTTCTACTAATTGTTTGTATACTACATATAAGAATAATCATGCAGCTACCACACTTATAATAGATCCAAAACTACTAATTAGATTTCAACCTGCAAAAGCGTCAGGGTAATCACTAATACGTCTAGGCATTCCTTGTAATCCTAAGAAATGTTGTGGGAAGAATGTTAAATTAACTCCTATAAATAAAACTCAGAATTGAATTTTAGCTAATACGATATTATAATTTAATCCTAATATTTTAGGTATTCAGTAGTATCAACCACTAAACATTGCAAAAACCGCACCCATACTTAAAACATAATGGAAATGAGCAACTACATAGTATGTATCGTGGAAAGCTATATCAAGTGAAGCATTAGCTAAAACAACTCCACTTAATCCTCCTATTGTAAACATAAATACAAATCCTAAAGCAAATAGCATAGAAGGTGTTAATTTTATAGATCCTCCATAAGATGTAGCTAATCATGAAAATATTTTAATTCCAGTAGGAACTGCAATAATTAATGTAGCAGCTGTAAAATATGCTCTAGTGTCAACATCTAAACCTACTGTATACATATGATGAGATCAAACTATGAACCCTAATATACCAATAGACATCATAGCATAAACCATTCCTATATATCCAAAGATGCTTTTATTAGAACTAGCTGAAATAGTTGTACTTATTATACCAAAACCAGGTATAATTAAGATATAAACTTCAGGGTGTCCAAAAAATCAGAATAAATGTTGGTATAGTATAGGATCACCTCCTCCCGCTGTTTCAAAGAATGATGTATTAAAATTTCTATCTGTTAAAACCATTGTAATACCTCCAGCTAAAACAGGTAAAGATAATAATAATAATACAGCTGTTATAACTACAGCTCATCCAAATAAAGCTAGTTTGTGTAATCTTATACCAGGTGTTCTCATATTTACAACTGTAGTTATAAAATTAATAGCCCCTAATAAACTACTTACCCCAGATAAATGTAATGCAAATATAGCTAAATCTACACTAGGTCCACTGTGACTTTGTAGTCCGGATAAAGGAGGATATAATGTTCATCCTGTACCTACTCCACCTTCTATACAAGCTGAAAATACCAATAATATTAAACTAGGTGGTAATAATCAAAAACTTATATTATTTAATCTTGGAAAGGCCATATCAGGACCTCCTACCATTAAAGGCATTAGGAAGTTACCAAAACCTCCAATTAATGCTGGCATAACCATAAAGAAAATCATCAGTATAGCATGTGCTGTTATTATACTATTATATAATTGGTTATCTGCAATATATTGAACTCCTGGTCCACTTAATTCTAATCTTATTAATACAGAGAAAGCTGTACCTAATAATCCAGAAAATAAAGCAAAAATTAAATATAAAGTTCCTATATCTTTAGCGTTCGTTGACAAAAATCATCTCTCTAGCCCCATACTTATCGAGGATGTTAATTTCTGTTTCTCATCTTCTTCTTTAAACAACAATTTGATCACTAATTGTTCGAACAACAATTAATGTAGATTACTTCTAAATTTATATTTTAAAGAACAACCTTTAAATATAAACAAAGTAATTAGTAGTATTCTTAGCAGTATGTATTTAAAGAAAGATCATGGAGGAATCGAACCTCTTACTTAAGATTTGCAGTCAAAGTGTAGACCATCTACTTCATAATCTTTTTTTTTTTACTTATTCATCAAACATTCAATTAGCTTCAGACATAATTTCCTCTGGCTCTTCATGCATTGAACTAAAGTATGTTTCAAAACTTTCTGGTTCTTGAAACATTCAATTAGCTTCAGACATAATATCTTCTGATTCAAATTCTATAGGGTTATCTCCTGATTCTTCCAACATTCAATTACAATCTTGCATTATTTGCTCAGGAGAATCCGAATACATTGTTGAAACTTCAGCGAAGAAACCTCAAAAATCTGTAGAAGTATTTAAATGTAAATCTCTTAATTGATCAAAATAACTCAATACATCTGATTTGTATACATGATATTCACCACAACTAGTACAATATTCGACGAAATAATCGAACTCTTCTGCCATACTATAATAAAAACTAACTCAATTTGAATCTGAGAGAGTCTCAAATATATCTATGCCATGATTCCCCATAACTAAAGAACGAAAATCCACATAATTCAACATTAAAGCCCCATTTCCTTCTTTTCCTACATGACACCTTAAATTTTCAATAACACTTAGTCTTACTGCTATATCATCCTGTGTAACTACAGCATTATCTCAAGGTAATACTGTAACATCTCTAGAAAAATTAGATCATTCAGATAAAGCCGTGCTAAAATTATTATTTTCTAAATGCTGATAACATTCAATTTTTAGTTTATCAAGAATATCACTCGAAAAAGCAAGTCTTGGAACGTCTAAATTACAAATCATACCATCATTAAAAAAAAAAGAGGATAAACCTTCTTTTAACGCATGATACAATAAGTCAAAACTTTGAAATGTATAGAAGGGCGCTGGATCAATATTAAAAGATAAACAAATACAATATATAAGTAAAGATCAAATTAAGCTAAGATATACTAATAAAATATTTATTAAATATATAGACTTAATGAAAACGAAAAGAACTACTAGATGTAGTAGCTATATATTTTGCTGTATTTTCTATTAAACTTACAGAAGGTACTATAACTAAGAAATACGAGAAGTATAAAACTGTAGAAATTTGCCCCAATTCTATAAATGGTGATTCAACATGTTTAGCCCCTAATTGCATTAGTATTAAGAAATTTGCTACGAACACATAGAAGAATGCTTTACTTAAAGGTCTAAATTGGTAACCTTTGGATTCTCCTAAATCTGTGTAAGGTAATGTTAATATAATTAATATAGCACTAAACATAGCAAGAACACCTAATAATTTATTAGGGATAGATCTTAATATAGCGTAGAAAGGTAAAAGGTATCATTCTGGAACTATAGCCGCTGGAGTTTGCATAGGGTTAGCCATTATATAATTATCGCTATCTCCTAATACGTTAGGCATGAAGAATACAAATAGACTTAATCCAAATACAAACATAAATATAGTTATTAAATCTTTAAATAAGTAGTAAGGAGCAAAAGGTATTCTATCATAGTTACCTGAAACACCTAAAGGGTTACTTGACCCTACTGTGTCATGAAGAGCTATTAAGTGCATTAAAACTAATGCAGCTAAAACAAAAGGTAATACAAAATGTAAAGCGAAAAATCTGTTTAAAGTTGCGTTATTAACAGAGAAACCTCCTCAAACGAATTCAACTATATCTTGTCCAATTCAAGGGATAGCACTTATAAGGTTAGTAATAACTGTAGCACCTCATAATGACATTTGTCCATAAGGTAAAACATAACCCAAGAAACCTATACCCATCATAGCTACAAGTATTATAGCACCTATAACTCAAACTAATGTTCTTGGAGCTCTATATGAACCATAGTACATACCTCTTCCTACATGTAAGTAAACTAAGAAGAAAAAAGCAGAAGCTGTGTTACTATGTAAATAACGTATTAATCATCCATTATTTACGTCACGCATTATATGTTCTACAGAGTTAAATGCTTCAGCAATACTAGGGTTATAATGCATTGCTAAAGTTACACCTGTAACTATTTGTATACCTAAACAAACTGCAAGTAAAGAACCGAAATTTCAAAGATAGCTAATATTAGTAGGTTGTGATGTATCTATAAGATACGAATTAGCTAGTTTTAATAAAGGATGACTTTTTAAAATTCTCATATTAGATTAATGGAAAAAATTTTTTTTATATTTATTTAGTCGGCTGTTTTGCTCGACTTCGTAGGCCAATTCACAAATTAATATAGTATGAAAATATATTTAGAGT